CCGGATCCTGCGTTTTTGGATCATGATCGAGCCAAGTATCACAACTTCTTCTACCCATCCTGTATATTGTCCTTTTCATTCTGTGTTGAAATATAAACTTATTATATTAGTAGGCGAGATTTTACGAAAAAGGTTCTTTATATTCCTTTATATTCATAGCATAGGAGAAACTACTATTTTTTTTTTTTTTTTTTTCAATATCCCCTCGTTATTAGTTACTAACCCTAGTGATTGGATTTATATGCTTATTCTGATCGGAATATTCAAATGATTTTCATCGAATGACTATTCATCTATTGTATTTTCATGTAAATGAGGGGCAAGAAAGTTCTATGGAAAAATGGCGGTTCGATTCGATGTTGTTTAACGGGGAGTTAGAATACAGGTGTAGGCTAAGTAAATCAATGGACAGTCTTGGTCCTTTTGAAAATACCAGTGTAAGTGAAGATCCAATTTTAAATGATATGGATAAAGACATTTTAAATTTTAGCGACAAGTCTAATTACAGTAATGTTGATCATTTAGTCGGCGACAGATACATTCGGAATTTCATATCTGATGACACTTTTTTCGTTAGGGATAGTAATAGGGACAGTTATTCCATATATTTTGATATTGAAAATAAAAATTTTGAGATTGACAACAACCGTTCTTTTCTAAGTGAACTAAAAAGTTCTTTTTATAGTTATCAGACTTCTAGTTATATGAATAATGCACCCCAAAGTGACGATACTCGCCACGATCGTTACATGTATGATACTAATTCTCATTATAGTTTGAATAATCACATTAATAGTTGTATTGACAGTTATCTTGGTTCTCAAATTTGTATTGATAGTTATATTTTAAGCAACAGTAACAATTACAGTGACAGCTACATTTATAGTTACATTTGTGGCGAAAGCGTAAATAGTAGTAAAAGCGAGAGTTCCAGTATAAAAACTAGCACAGATGATAGTGATTTTAGTATAAGTTCTAATAATTTAAATGTAACTCAAAAATACAGGCATTTGTGGATTCAATGCGAAAATTGTTATGGATTAAATTATAAGAAATTTTTAAAATCAAAAATGAATATTTGTGAACAATGTGGATGTCATTTGAAAATGAGTAGTTTTGATAGAATCGAACTTTCGATTGATCCCGGTACTTGGGATCCTATGAACGAAGACATGGTCTCTCTGGATCCCATTGAATTTCATTCGGAGGAGGAACCTTATAAAGATCGTATTGATTCTTATCAAAAAAATACAGGATTAACTGAGGCTGTTCAAACAGGCACAGGTCAACTAAATGGTATTCCCGTAGCAATTGGTGTTATGGATTTTCAGTTTATGGGTGGTAGTATGGGATCTGTAGTGGGCGAAAAAATCACACGTTTGGCCGAGTATGCTACCAATCAATTTTTACCTCTTATTCTAGTGTGTGCTTCCGGAGGAGCACGCATGCAAGAAGGAAGCTTGAGCTTGATGCAAATGGCTAAAATATCTTCCGCTTTATATGATTATCAATTAAATAAAAAGTTATTTTATGTAGCAATCCTTACATCCCCTACCACAGGCGGGGTGACGGCTAGTTTTGGTATGTTGGGAGATATCATTATTGCCGAACCCAATGCTTATATTGCATTTGCAGGTAAAAGAGTAATTGAACAAACATTGAATAAGACAGTACCTGAGGATTCACAAGTGGCTGAATATTTATTCCATAAGGGCTTATTCGATCCAATCGTACCACGTAATCCTTTAAAGGGCGTTCTGAGTGAGTTATTTCGGCTACATGCTTTCTTTCCTTTGAATGAAAATTAGATTAGAGCCTTAGAGTCTTAATTTAATAAAACTTAATAAATTTTTTTTATGTGTGGTGATCAAGTAGTTATTTAATTTATAGGAATCAAAGTCAAAATCCGAAGAATGGATTTTGACTTTGGTAACATAAGATTGAATTGTAGAAAGAACCATCCGGATCGTTTTTTTATCGATATTCCTGGTTACTAATACTAACTAGGAAATCTCTATTAAACAAAAGAGTGAATTCTTTCAAAATAAAAGAGTGAATTCTTTCGCTTTCTTCCGTGGAATTAGTTAACAAGGTCTTGCATCTTTCTATATCTCCCGAAAATAATCCCCCACTAAGAATCCTTTTTGTTGGATCGTATTATAACGAATTCTTTGGGAGTTTTTAGGAAATACTTTAAAATTTTATTAAATTATGAAATTTATAAGACAAGAAAAGATAATAACTACTAATACGAATAGAAAAAGGGTGGATTATCGTATATATATATTTCATGTAGAAACATGTAGAAAGATGAATTAGAAACATGTAGAAAGATGAATAGGTCCATTTATTTATATATTTATTGTATTTTATTAATTAATATATATTTCTTAAATTAATATATATTTCTTAAATTAATATATATTTCTTAAAACATATACTTATAGACTCCCTATACCTATTAAGTATATATATACTCACTTAGGTATACTTAGTATAATATAACAATTATATATGAATTATAAGATATCTTTATAACAATATAAGGATAAGGTTCAAATATAAAACAATAAATATAACAATAAATAACAGGTACAAATATTAAATCGAGGTACCCATTCTATGATAACTCTCAACAGTCTCCCCTCCATTTTTGTGCCTTTAGTGGGCTTAGTATTTCCGGCAATTGCAATGGCTTCTTTATCTCTTTATGTTCAAAAAAACAAGATTTTTTAGATACAACAAGGACAAATCTTATATATATATATATATTTTTTTTTCAAGACTTACTTGGATCATAACACGGATATCTATTTAGTAAAATATGGTATAATATGCGGCTTCCTTCGGGCATAAGCTCTTATGTATGTGTAAACATGATAAATGAATTATAACTATTTTCAAATAGATCGGGATCGGGGATAATTTCTGAAATGTAAAGTCAATATATCTATATGTATTAGGAAATCATATGAAAGGGATGTTATTATTTTAGTTTGGATCTAAGAAATTCGATGAATTATCCCTAAAGGTTCACATCATAATAGTGCTGGTTGATGAGAGTTACTTCGGAAACAAAAAAAAGTAAAAAAAAAAATGATTTTTGTTATTCTCCAATTCCAATAAAATGCAACTAGGTCTAGTTAGAGTATGAGTTGGCGATCAGAACGTATATGGGTAGAACTTATAGCGGGGTCTCGAAAAACAAGTAATTTCTGTTGGGCCTTTATTCTTTTTTTAGGTTCATTAGGGTTTTTATTGGTTGGAACGTCCAGTTATTTTGGTAGGAATTTTATATCTTTATTTCCTTCTCAGCAAATCATTTTTTTTCCACAAGGTATCGTGATGTCTTTCTATGGGATCGCAGGTCTTTTTATTAGCTCCTATTTGTGGTGCACAATTTCGTGGAATGTAGGTAGTGGTTATGATCGATTCGATATAAAAGAGGGCATAGTGTGTATTTTTCGTTGGGGATTTCCTGGAAAAAATCGTCGCATATTCCTCCGATTCCTTATGAAAGACATTCAGTCCATCAGAATAGAAATTAAAGAGGGTATTTATGCTCGTCGTGTCCTTTATATGGAAATAAAAGGACAAGGAGCCATTCCCTTGACTCGTACTGATGAGAATTTTACTCCACGAGAGATTGAGCAAAAAGCTGCTGAATTGGCCTATTTCTTGCGTGTACCAATTGAAGTATTTTGAAAAAAGGAACTGAAGAATGAATACTTTGCAAGAGATAAAAAACTCAAGAATCATCTTTTTTTCTATAGCATAACTTAACTGAAGTTTCTTCAGAACGCTTACTCGAGCCAAAGCAAACGTATATGAAACAATTCTAAAACTAAATTGTTTATGTCCACAATTTTTTTTATGCGTATGTAAATCCACTTAACTCAATTCAGTAACAAATCTAAATGATAGATTCATCATATATCAAAACAAAACATTTCATCATAAAGTAAAGAATTTTTTTTTTTTTTTTTCTAAATATTTGATATTTTGATAGAACGGGAGTTCTTTCGTCTCGAAATCCGACTACTATTAATTTGAAGAGGGCTCTTTCTTATTCTATATTCTTTCTAAATTCAAGGACTAACCGCTGTACTGAATCACAAAAAAATACGGAAATACATCGATGACTTGTAATAGAACTTATGCTTGATAGAAATATTAGTATCATATAGAGTCGACGAATGAGGTGCGTTCATTAAAAATTTTAAAATTCACAGACGAAAAAATGGCAAAAAAGAAAGTATTAATTTCCCTTCTATATCTTGCATCTATAGTATTTTTGCCTTGGTGGATCTCTCTCTCATTTAATAAAAGTCTGGAATCTTGGTTTACTAATTGGTGGAATACTAGGCAATCCGAAATTTTTTTGAATGATATTCAAGAAAAGAGTATTCTAAAAGAATTCATAGACTTAGAGGAACTCTTACGTTTGGACGAAATGATAAAGGAATACCCGGAAACACATTTACAAAAGCCTCGCATCGAAATCTACAAAGAAACGATCCAATTGATCAAGATGCACAACGAGGATCGCATCCATACAATTTTACACTTCTCGACAAATATAATCTGTTTCGGTATTCTAAGTGGTTATTCTATTCTAGGTAATGAAGAACTTGTTATTCTTAACTCTTGGTTTCAAGAATTCCTATACAACTTAAGCGACACAATAAAAGCTTTTTCTATTCTTTTATTAACTGATTTATGTATAGGATTCCATTCGCCCCACGGTTGGGAATTAATGATTGGCTCTGTCTACAAAGATTTTGGATTTGCTCATAATGATCAAATTATATCCGGTCTTGTTTCTACTTTTCCAGTCATTTTAGATACAATTTTTAAATATTGGATCTTTCGTTATTTAAATCGTGTATCTCCTTCACTTGTAGTGATTTATCATTCAATGAATGACTGAAAAGTGATCGAACGATCCAATTATAATATTTGTTACTTTGTACATAAGCAAAACATTCAAAATTGTACTT